GCTAACGTAGCTTAATTAAAGCATAACACTGAAGATGTTAAGATGGACCCAGAAAGCCCAGGCAAGCACAAAGGTTTGGTCCTGACTTTACTATCAACTTTAGCTAAACTGACACTGCAAGTATCCGCGTACACGTGAGAATGCCCTACAGTTCCCCGCCGGGAACAAGGAGCTGGTATCAGGCACACCACTGCTAGCCCACGACACCTTGCTAAGCCACACCCCCAAGGGAACTCAGCAGTAGATAAACGATTAAGCCATGAGTGAAAACTTGATTTAGTTAAAGACTAAGAGGGCCGGTAAATCTCGTGCCAGCCACCGCGGTTATACGAGAGGCCCAAGCTAGACAGACACCGGCGTAAAGAGTGGTTAGGACTCTTATACAACTAAAGCCAAACACCTTCAGAGCTGTTATACGCACCCGAAGGCAAGAAGACCAACTACGAAAGTGGCTTTATAGCCCTGAACCCACGAAAGCTACGACACAAACTGGGATTAGATACCCCACTATGCCTAGCCGTAAACATTGGTAGTGTAACACGTCCGCTACCCGCCCGGGTACTACGAGCATTAGCTTGAAACCCAAAGGACTTGGCGGTGCTTTAGATCCACCTAGAGGAGCCTGTTCTAGAACCGATAACCCCCGTTCAACCTCACCTTCCCTTGTTTATCCCGCCTATATACCGCCGTCGTCAGCTTACCCTATGAAGGTTTAATAGTAAGCAAGATTGGCACAGCCTAAAACGTCAGGTCGAGGTGTAGCGTATGGGAGGGCAAGAAATGGGCTACATTTCCTACCATAGGAAACACGAACGATGCACTGAAACGTTCATCTGAAGGGGGATTTAGCAGTAAGCAGGAAATAGAGCGTCCCGCTGAAATTGGCCCTGAAGCGCGCACACACCGCCCGTCACTCTCCCCAAGCATAATGTCCAAAGTAACTAAAAATCTTATAATCGCAGAGGGGAGGCAAGTCGTAACATGGTAAGTGTACCGGAAGGTGCACTTGGGGAATCAGGGCGTAGCTAAGATAGAAAAGCATCTCCCTTACACTGAGAAGTCCCCCGTGCAAATCGGAGCGCCCTGACGCCCAACAGCTAGCCCCCCATCCACAAACAACAACCCAACATTAATACCCCCAAATACACTCGTACGTGTTAAGGCACACAGGGGATACCCCGAGTATGTGCGACAGAAAGGGGACTGAGGAGCAATAGAGAAAGTACCGCAAGGGAAAGCTGAAAGAGAAGTGAAATAACTCAGTGAAACCTAAGAAAGCAGAGATCATTCCTCGTACCTTTTGCATCATGATTTAGCCAGTGTAACCCAAGCAAAGTGTGCTTTAGTTTGACAACCCGAAACTAAGTGAGCTACTCCAAGACAGCCTATTAATAGGGCAAACCCGTCTCTGTGGCAAAAGAGTGGGAAGAGCTTTGAGTAGAGGTGATAGACCTACCGAACTTAGTTATAGCTGGTTGCCTGGGAATTGGATAGAAGTTCAGCCTCCCGAATTCTTTGTTCACTTCAGCATTACTCCTTCTGATACCCAGGAGAAGTCGAGAGAGTTAATCAAAGGGGGTACAGCCCCTTTGAGTCAAGATACAACTTTTTCAGGAGGGTAAGGATCATAGTTTAGAAGGTAAAATACTTGGGTGGGCCTAAAAGCAGCCATCCCCTTAGAAAGCGTTAAAGCTCAAATATATGATTTGCCCCCATTATTTAGATAACCAAATCCTATCCCCCCTAGTTATACCAGGCCGTCCCATGCCTTCGTGGGAGTGACCCTGCTAATATGAGTAATAAGAGAGATTATGTCTCTCTCCTTACACGTGTGTAAATCGGAACGGACCCCCCACCGAACCTTAACGGCCCCATTTCAAGAGGGAACTGAGCAACAGACAAAACAACCAGAAGAACACTCAACAAATTTACCGTTAACCCCACACAGGCGTGCCCCCAAGGAAAGACTAAAAGAAAGAGAAGGAACTCGGCAAACACATCAAGCCTCGCCTGTTTACCAAAAACATCGCCTCTTGTAAGACTTAAAAATAAGAGGTCCCGCCTGCCCTGTGACCATAAGTTTAACGGCCGCGGTATTCTGACCGTGCGAAGGTAGCGCAATCACTTGTCTTTTAAATGGAGACCTGTATGAATGGCATAACGAGGGCTTAACTGTCTCCTCTTTCAAGTCAATGAAATTGATCTCCCCGTGCAGAAGCGGGGATACTAACATAAGACGAGAAGACCCTATGAAGCTTTAGATACCAGACAGATCACGTCAAGCACCCCCTGATAAAGGGTTAAACCAAATGAGCCCTGTTCTAATGTCTTTGGTTGGGGCGACCGCGGGGAAACAAGAAACCCCCACGTGGACCGGGAATACTCCCTCCTAAAACTAAGAGCTCCTGTTCTAGTTAACAGAATTTCTGACCATAAGATCCGGCAATGCCGATCAACGGACCGAGTTACTCTAGGGATAACAGCGCAATCCCCTTTTAGAGCCCATATCGACAAGGGGGTTTACGACCTCGATGTTGGATCAGGACATCCTGATAGTGCAGCGGCTCTTAGGGGTTCGTTTGTTCAACGATTAAAGTCCTACGTGATCTGAGTTCAGACCGGAGTAATCCAGGTCAGTTTCTATCTATGATATGATCTTCTCTAGTACGAAAGGACCGGGAAGAAGAGGCCCATACCTTAGGTACGCCTCACCCCCACCTAGTGAAGACAACTAAAGTAGGCAAGAGGGCATGCCCCCCTCTGCCGAAGAGAACAGCATGTTAAGGTGGCAGAGCCCGGCAATTGCAAAAGGCCTAAGCCCTTTCCACAGAGGTTCAAATCCTCTCCCTAGCTATGATTTCAATACTTATTACCCACATCATCAACCCTCTGGCCTTCATCGTACCCGTTCTTCTAGCTGTTGCCTTCCTAACCCTTCTCGAACGAAAAGTTTTAGGCTACATGCAGCTACGCAAAGGCCCTAATATCGTGGGACCTTACGGACTTTTACAACCCATCGCCGACGGTGTAAAGCTATTTATCAAGGAGCCTGTTCGTCCTTCGACTGCCTCCCCTCTTCTATTTCTACTCGCCCCTATTCTTGCTTTAACACTAGCCCTGACCCTCTGAGCCCCAATGCCAATACCGTACCCCGTAGTAGACCTAAACCTCGGAATCCTATTCCTTCTGGCTCTATCTAGTCTGGCCGTTTATTCAATCCTCGGCTCAGGCTGGGCCTCCAATTCAAAATATGCCCTCATCGGTGCCCTACGGGCCGTCGCCCAAACAATTTCTTATGAGGTTAGCTTAGGACTAATCCTTTTGAACGCTATTATCTTAACAGGAGGCTTTACCCTTCACACCTTTAATATTGCTCAAGAAAGTATTTGGTTAATTGTACCCGCTTGACCTCTCACCGCAATGTGGTACATCTCAACCCTTGCAGAAACTAATCGTGCCCCATTTGATCTCACTGAAGGGGAGTCCGAACTAGTGTCTGGCTTCAACGTCGAGTACGCAGGGGGCCCCTTCGCTTTATTTTTTTTGGCAGAATACGCAAATATTTTGCTCATAAATACCCTCTCCGCTACGCTGTTTTTAGGCGCCTCCCATGTCCCGACTTTCCCCGAACTCACTGCCGTTAATCTAATGACCAAAGCGGCACTTCTTTCAATCGCATTTCTCTGGATTCGAGCCTCCTACCCCCGGTTTCGGTATGATCAGCTAATGCACCTTATCTGGAAAAACTTTCTCCCCCTGACTTTGGCCTTAATTGTTTGACATCTGGCACTTCCGATTGCATTAGCTGGCCTGCCCCCTCAACTGTAACCCCGGGAGTTGTGCCTGAAGCAAAGGACCACTTTGATAGAGTGAACCATGGAGGTTAAAGTCCCCCCAACTCCTTAGAAAGTAGGGACTCGAACCCTGCCTGAAGAGATCAAAACTCTTAGTGCTTCCACTACACCACTTCCTAGTAAAGTCAGCTAATTAAGCTCTTGGGCCCATACCCCAAACATGTTGGTTAAATTCCTTCCTTTACTAATGAACCCGTACATTTTAGCCGCCCTCCTCTTTGGCATAGGCCTTGGAACCACAATTACATTCGCCAGCTCACATTGACTTCTAGCGTGGATGGGGCTTGAGATAAACACTCTAGCCATCATCCCCCTAATGGCTCAGTACCACCACCCCCGGGCAGTAGAGGCCACTACTAAATATTTTCTTACCCAAGCCACTGCAGCCGCCGTACTTCTTTTTGCCAGCACCACTAATGCATGATTAACAGGACAATGGGACATTCAACAGATGACGCACCCCCTCCCCATTACTTTAATCACCCTAGCCTTGGCACTAAAAATTGGTCTTGTACCTACCCATTCGTGACTCCCTGAAGTTCTTCAGGGATTGGATCTTACCACCGGGCTCATCCTCTCCACCTGACAAAAACTCGCCCCTTTTGCACTCCTCCTTCAGATTCAGCCTACCAACTCAACAGTTCTAATCGCCCTAGGTTTAGCATCTACACTTGTAGGGGGGTGAGGGGGGCTAAACCAGACCCAGCTACGTAAGATTATTGCTTACTCTTCCATCGCCCACCTTGGCTGAATGATTCTTGTTCTCCAATTCTCCCCCGCCCTTACACTTATTACCCTCCTAACCTATCTTGTAATGACACTGTCCACATTTCTCGTATTTAAATTTAATAAGTCAACTAGTATCAATATGCTCGCCGCTTCCTGGGCTAAAGCACCTGCCCTCACGACCCTAACCCCCCTAATTCTCCTGTCACTAGGGGGCCTCCCCCCACTGACAGGATTTATGCCGAAATGACTTATTCTTCAGGAACTAACAAAACAAGATCTTGTCCCCACAGCAACCATTGCCGCAATATCAGCACTATTAAGCCTGTACTTCTACTTACGCCTCTCCTATGCAATAACTTTAACTATATCCCCTAATAACCTAACGGGCATGACCCCATGGCGACTTCAACACTCACAACTTACAATACCTTTAGCCCTCGCAACCGCCACCACTCTTTTACTCCTCCCACTTACCCCCGCAGTTCTGACATTACTAGCCCATTAAGAGACTTAGGATAACACGAGACCAAGGGCCTTCAAAGCCCTAAGTGAGGGTGAGAATCTCTCAGTCCCTGATAAGACTTGCGGGATATTACCCCACATCTCCTGCATGCAAAACAGACACTTTAATTAAGTTAAAGCCTTTCTAGGTGGTAGGCCTCGATCCTACAAATTCTTAGTTAACAGCTAAGCGCTCAAACCAGCGAGCATCCGTCTACCCTTTCCCCCGCCTGTCCGGGGACAAAAGGCGGGGGAAAGCCCCGGCAGACGCTAGCCTGCTCCTTAAGATTTGCAATCTAATGTGTCAAGCACCTCGGGGCTTGGTAAGAAGAGGACTCAAACCTCTGTTAATGGGACTACAGCCCACCGCTTAAGCACTCAGCCATCCTACCTGTGGCCATCACACGTTGATTCTTCTCGACTAATCACAAAGATATCGGCACCCTCTATATAGTATTTGGTGCTTGGGCCGGAATAGTAGGCACCGCCCTAAGCTTACTTATCCGAGCCGAGCTTAGCCAACCCGGCGCACTCCTCGGGGACGATCAAATTTACAACGTAATTGTTACGGCACATGCCTTTGTAATAATTTTCTTTATGGTAATGCCAATTATAATCGGGGGGTTCGGAAACTGACTTATCCCACTTATGATCGGGGCCCCCGATATAGCATTTCCCCGAATGAATAACATGAGCTTTTGACTTCTTCCTCCTTCCTTCCTGCTCCTCCTTGCTTCCTCAGGGGTAGAAGCAGGGGCTGGGACCGGATGAACCGTTTACCCCCCACTAGCTGGGAACTTGGCACATGCTGGGGCCTCCGTCGATCTAACCATTTTTTCCCTGCACCTGGCAGGAATTTCTTCCATCCTAGGGGCCATTAATTTTATTACAACTATTATTAACATAAAACCCCCAGCCATTTCTCAGTACCAAACACCTTTGTTTGTATGGGCTGTGTTAATTACTGCTGTACTTCTTCTTCTTTCCTTGCCCGTTCTTGCCGCAGGCATTACTATACTTCTTACAGATCGGAACTTGAACACTACCTTCTTTGACCCAGCAGGAGGGGGGGACCCTATTCTTTACCAGCATCTATTCTGGTTCTTTGGGCACCCAGAAGTCTATATTCTTATTCTACCCGGCTTTGGTATAATTTCCCACATTGTTGCTTACTACGCAGGTAAAAAAGAACCCTTCGGCTACATGGGCATGGTCTGAGCTATAATAGCTATCGGCCTACTAGGTTTTATTGTATGAGCCCACCATATGTTTACAGTTGGTATAGATGTGGACACCCGAGCCTACTTTACATCTGCCACTATAATTATTGCCATCCCCACTGGCGTTAAAGTCTTTAGTTGACTCGCTACCCTTCATGGCGGCTCTGTCAAGTGGGAGGCCCCTCTTCTCTGGGCCCTGGGCTTTATTTTCCTTTTTACAGTTGGAGGACTAACTGGAATCGTACTAGCCAATTCCTCCCTAGATATTGTGCTTCATGACACCTACTATGTCGTGGCCCACTTTCACTACGTTCTTTCTATAGGAGCTGTATTCGCCATTGTCGCCGCTTTTGTCCATTGATTCCCCCTCTTTTCAGGCTACACCTTGCATAGCACCTGGACAAAAATCCACTTTGGTATTATGTTTGTGGGAGTAAATTTAACATTTTTTCCCCAACACTTCCTTGGCTTAGCCGGGATACCTCGGCGGTACTCAGACTACCCAGACGCCTACACTCTTTGAAATACGGTCTCATCCATCGGGTCTCTCATCTCCTTAGTAGCAGTTATTATGTTTCTATTCATTATTTGGGAAGCCTTTGCCACTAAACGTGAAGTACTTGCAGTCAAACTAACCACAACTAATGTGGAATGACTGCATGGTTGCCCCCCTCCTTACCACACATTTGAGGAGCCTGCCTTTGTTCAAGTTCAATCAAACTAACGAGAAAGGGAGGAGTCGAACCCCCATGGGCTGGTTTCAAGCCAGCTACATACCGCTCTGTCACTTTCTTCATAAGATACTAGTAAAATGGCTATTACACTTCCTTGTCAAGGCAGAGTCGTGGGTTAGAGCCCCGCGTGTCTTACTTAACAAATGGCCCATCCCTCACAACTAGGATTTCAAGATGCAGCTTCACCTTTAATAGAAGAACTTCTTCATTTTCATGACCATGCCCTAATGATTGTATTCCTTATCAGTACCCTAGTACTTTACATTATTGTGGCGATAGTTTCTACCAAATTGACTAACAAGTACATTCTGGATTCTCAGGAAATCGAAATCATTTGGACACTATTACCTGCAATCATTCTTATCCTGATTGCCCTACCCTCCCTTCGCATCCTATATCTAATAGACGAAATTAATGACCCCCATTTGACAATTAAAGCCATGGGGCATCAGTGGTATTGAAGTTACGAGTATACAGATTACGAAAACCTCGAATTTGACTCGTACATAATTCCGACTCAAGACCTAAGCCCAGGTCAATTCCGCCTATTAGAAGCTGATCACCGTATAGTTATCCCAGTAGAATCCCCCATCCGAGTGCTAATCTCCGCCGAAGACGTATTGCACTCCTGGACAGTCCCCGCCTTAGGTGTAAAAATGGATGCAATCCCCGGTCGTTTAAACCAAACAGCCTTTATTACCTCCCACCCCGGAGTTTTCTACGGACAATGTTCCGAAATTTGTGGTGCTAACCACAGCTTTATACCTATCGTAGTTGAAGCGGTTCCTCTAGAACACTTTGAGAACTGGTCCTCCCTAATACTTGAAGACGCCTCGCTAGGAAGCTAAATTGGCATAGCGTTAGCCTTTTAAGCTAAAGACTGGTGGCCCCCAACCACCCCTAGCGACATGCCTCAACTCAACCCCGCACCTTGACTTGCTACTTTAGTATTCTCATGACTGGTTTTTTTGATTGTTGTACCCATAAAAATCCTGGCCCACATCTATCCTAATGGGCTTACATCTCAAAGCACCCAAAACCCTGAAACAGCACCCTGAACCTGACCATGATACTAAGCCTCTTTGACCAATTTATGAGCCCCACATTAATAGGAATTTCCCTAATAGCCCTAGCCCTCTCCCTCCCCTGAATCCTTTTCCCCACCCCTTCCTCTCGATGATTAAACAACCGGCTTCTTGCCACTCAGGGTCGGTTTATTAATCGCTTTATTCAACAACTTCTCTCTCCCTTAAGCATAGGGAGCCATAAATGGGCTGTCCTCTTAACCTCCCTAATAATCTTCTTAATTACATTAAACATATTTGGCCTCCTTCCATATACTTTTACACCAACTACCCAGTTGTCGCTTAACTTAGGGTTAGCATTCCCTCTATGACTAGCCACAGTAATTATTGGGTTTCGTAACCAACCCACTCGTACCCTAGGCCATCTTTTGCCAGAAGGCACCCCTGGTCCTCTCATCCCAGTTCTAATTATTATCGAAACAATTAGCCTATTAATTCGCACCCTCGCCCTAGGGGTTCGACTCACAGCTAACCTTACTGCAGGGCACCTATTAATTCAACTCCTTACTACAGCCGCCTTCGTACTGTTGGGTACAATACCCGCCGTGGCCATTTTTACTTCAACAGTTCTAATACTCCTGACCCTCCTAGAAACTGCTGTCGCAATAATTCAAGCCTACGTATTTGTTCTTTTACTTTCTCTTTACCTCCAAGAAAACGTCTAATGGCCCATCAAGCACACGCATATCATATAATTGACCCCAGCCCTTGACCCCTCACAGGTGCGGTAGCCGCCCTGTTGATAACATCCGGACTTGCAATCTGACTCCACTTCCATTCCACGACACTTATAACCCTCGGAATAGCCCTCCTTCTCTTAACAATGTACCAGTGATGACGAGACATTATTCGAGAAAGCACATTCCAGGGCCACCACACGCCCCCCGTGCAAAAAGGACTTCGATACGGAATAATTCTCTTTATTACCTCAGAAGTCTTCTTCTTTCTTGGATTTTTCTGAGCCTTTTATCACTCGAGTTTGGCCCCAACTTCTGAGTTAGGGGGGTGCTGACCCCCCACAGGTATTACCCCTCTCGATCCGTTTGAAGTACCCCTGCTAAATACCGCTGTTCTCCTTGCCTCCGGGGTTACCGTTACCTGGGCCCACCACAGTATCATAGAAAATGAACGCAAACAGGCTATTCAATCCCTCACACTAACAATTCTTCTGGGCTTTTACTTCACATTTCTTCAAGCCCTAGAGTACTACGAGGCCCCATTTACCATCGCAGACGGCGTCTACGGCGCCACCTTTTTTGTAGCCACGGGATTCCACGGCCTTCATGTAGTCATTGGGTCTACATTCCTGGCCATCTGCCTTCTTCGTCAGGTTCTACACCATTTCACATCCGAACACCATTTCGGGTTTGAAGCAGCCGCTTGATACTGACATTTCGTCGATGTTGTCTGACTCTTCCTTTACATTTCCATCTACTGATGAGGCTCGTAGTCTTTCTAGTATTAAAAAGTATCAGTGACTTCCAATCACCCGGTCTTGGTTGAAGCCCAAGGAAAGACAATGAACTTAATTTCAACAATTATTGTTATTACCACTGTTCTGCCCATTATCCTGGCTCTCGTATCTTTTTGACTTCCTCAAATAGTGCCTGACCACGAAAAACTATCCCCTTACGAATGCGGATTTGACCCCCTAGGCTCAGCCCGCCTTCCCTTTTCTCTTCGCTTTTTTCTTGTGGCTATCCTATTTCTCCTTTTTGACCTAGAGATCGCCCTCCTATTGCCTCTTCCCTGAGGGGACCAACTTGCAACCCCTTTACTAACATTTCTCTGGGCCTCAGTCATCCTAGCCCTTTTAACTCTAGGCCTTGTCTATGAATGGCTCCAAGGCGGCCTAGAGTGAGCCGAATAGGCAATTAGTTTAAGAAAAACATTTGATTTCGGCTCAAAAACCTGTGGTTAAAGTCCATAATTGCTTAATGACCCCCGTACACTTTGCTTTCTCATCAGCCTTTATTCTAGGACTAACAGGCCTGGCATTTCATCGCACCCATCTTCTCTCTGCCCTCTTATGCTTAGAGGGAATAATGCTATCTCTGTTCATTGCCCTCTCTCTCTGGACCTTACAGCTGAACTCTACCAGCTTCTCAGCAGCCCCTATGCTTCTCCTCGCATTCTCAGCCTGTGAAGCAAGCGCAGGCCTTGCCCTTCTAGTAGCAACCGCCCGCACTCACGGGACTGACCGACTTCAGAGCCTTAACCTCCTACAGTGCTAAAAATTCTTGTCCCAACACTTATGCTAATTCCAACTACTTGAGGAGCCCCTACTAAATGGCTTTGACCAACGACCCTTGCCCACAGCCTCACTATTGCCTTGGCTAGCTTAACTTGACTTAAATACACCTCAGAGACTGGCTGGTCAAACCTGGGCCTATATATGGCAACAGACCCCCTATCTTCACCCCTGCTAGTGCTTACCTGCTGACTGTTGCCCCTCATAATCCTTGCAAGTCAATACCACATGACCTCAGAGCCCCTGAACCGCCAACGAACATACATTTCACTCTTAACATTCCTTCAATTTTTTCTCGTCCTGGCTTTTAGCGCCACGGAAGTAGTTATATTTTATATCATGTTTGAAGCAACCCTGCTCCCCACCCTAGTTATTATTACCCGCTGGGGCAACCAAACAGAGCGTCTTAACGCAGGGATTTATTTCCTATTTTATACCCTGGCAGGGTCCCTTCCGTTACTCATCGCGCTTCTACTTCTACAAAACACCTCCGGCACCCTTTCGTTAATTACCCTTCAATTTTCGGACCCCCTCCAACTCACCTCTTTTGCAGATAAACTTTGGTGAACAAGCTGCCTTCTCGCCTTCTTAGTGAAAATACCTCTGTACGGCGTCCATCTCTGACTACCCAAAGCCCACGTAGAAGCACCTGTTGCAGGCTCCATAGTCCTTGCAGCTGTCCTTCTTAAACTGGGGGGTTACGGTATGATACGAATTATCATTATACTTGAACCCTTAACTAAAGACCTCAGCTACCCCTTTATTATCTTTGCCTTGTGGGGCGTAGTGATAACAGGGTCCATTTGTTTACGTCAAACAGACCTGAAGTCCCTGATCGCTTATTCCTCAGTAAGTCATATGGGCCTAGTTATTGGGGGAATCCTCATCCAAACTCCCTGAGGTTTCTCGGGAGCCCTTATTTTAATAATCGCTCACGGACTTACATCTTCTGCCCTTTTCTGTCTGGCCAATACAAACTATGAACGCACTCACAGCCGAACAATGCTTTTAGCCCGAGGACTTCAGGTAGTGCTTCCTCTGATGACGGCCTGGTGATTTATTGCTAGTTTAGCTAACCTAGCCCTCCCCCCCTTGCCGAATCTTATAGGGGAACTAATAATTGCCACCTCTTTATTTAGCTGGTCCTGATGAACCCTTGCATTGACCGGGGCTGGCATACTAATTACAGCGAGTTACTCCCTTTACATGTTTCTTATAACACAACGAGGCCCCATTCCATCACACCTTCTTGCCTTAGACCCCTCCCACTCTCGAGAACACCTACTTATAGCTCTTCACCTTCTTCCCTTAGCTCTCCTGGCACTAAAACCTGAGCTAATCTGAGGATGAGCATATTGTAGGTATAGTTTAAAGAAAACGTTAGATTGTGATTCTGAAAATGGAGGTTAGAACCCTTTTATCCACCGAGAGAGGCTCGCCAGCAACGAAGACTGCTAATCTCCGCAACCTTGGTTAAACCCCAAGGCTCACTCGTCCCGCTCCTAAAGGATAACAGCCCATCCGTTGGTCTTAGGAACCAGAAACTCTTGGTGCAAATCCAAGTAGCAGCTATGCACCCCACTCCTCTTATTATAACCACGAGTTTAGTTATCATTTTTTCACTACTGACCTTCCCTGTTTTTACCACATTTTACCCAAACCCCCGAAACCATGACTGAGCTTTATCCCATGTCAAGACTGCAGTAAAACTAGCTTTTCTAATTAGTCTGTTACCCCTCTTTCTATTTATAAATGAGGGTGCAGAAACAGTAGTTACATCCTGAAGCTGAATTAATACCCTTATTTTTGATATTAACATTAGCTTCAAATTTGACCACTACTCAATCATCTTCACCCCCATTGCCCTTTATGTCACCTGATCCATTTTAGAATTTGCATCCTGGTACATACATACCGACCCCTTCATAAACCGCTTTTTCAAATATCTCTTAATTTTTCTCATTGCTATAATTATTCTAGTTACAGCAAATAACCTCTTTCAGCTCTTTATTGGGTGAGAAGGAGTCGGCATCATGTCTTTCCTTCTCATTGGATGGTGATACGGACGGGCGGATGCAAACACTGCGGCACTTCAGGCAGTTGTATATAACCGAGTAGGAGATGTAGGCCTAATTTTTGCCATGGCATGAATAGCTACAAATCTTAACTCGTGGGAAATACAGCAAGTGTTTGTAGCTGCCAAGGACTTCGACCTCACTTTCCCCCTTCTCGGACTAATTATTGCAGCCACAGGAAAATCTGCCCAATTTGGGTTACATCCTTGGCTTCCCTCTGCTATAGAGGGTCCTACACCGGTATCTGCCCTACTACACTCCAGTACAATAGTCGTTGCAGGCATTTTTCTCTTAATTCGAATAAGCCCTCTGCTAGCAGAGAGCCCTGTTGCCCTCACTGTTTGCCTTTGCCTTGGTGCCCTCACGACCTTATTTACAGCCACCTGCGCCCTCACACAAAACGACATTAAGAAAATTGTTGCATTCTCAACATCAAGTCAACTAGGCCTAATAATAGTTACCCTTGGACTTAACCAGCCTCAATTGGCTTTCCTTCATATTTGCACCCATGCCTTCTTTAAGGCAATACTCTTTCTATGCTCCGGGTCAATTATTCATAGCCTTAACGATGAGCAGGACATCCGCAAGATAGGAGGGATACATCACCTCACCCCCTTTACCTCCTCCTGCATAACTATTGGGAGCCTTGCCCTCGCAGGCACCCCCTTTTTAGCAGGGTTTTTCTCAAAAGACGCCATTATTGAGGCATTAAACACATCCCATCTAAACGCCTGGGCCCTGGTACTTACGCTTTTAGCTACCTCATTCACCGCCATTTACAGCCTTCGTATCGTCTATCTTGTGTCCATGGGTTACCCTCGATTTAGCCCTCTTTCCCCTATTAACGAGAACAACTCAGCAGTGATTAACCCCATCAAACGATTAGCCTGAGGCAGTATCATCGCAGGTCTTTTGATTTCATCAAACATCTCCCCCCTAAAGACGCCCGTTATGACAATACCTCCTCTACTGAAGCTTGCTGCACTCGTTGTTACAATGGGGGGTCTCCTTCTAGCTCTGGAACTAGCATCATTAACAAGTAAACAATTTAAACCTGCCCCTTACTCGACCCCTCATCATTTCTCAAATATACTAGGGTTTTTCCCGACAATTATTCATCGATTCTCCCCTAAGCTTAACTTAGTCTTAGGTCAAACAGTTGCAAGTCAAATAGTAGATCAATCATGACTAGAAAAGTCAGGCCCCAAGGCCATCGCCACCCTCAACACCCCTCTAATTACGTCCACAAGTAACGCGCAACGGGGCATAATCAAAACCTATCTTACCCTCTTCCTTCTAACCCTCGCCCTAGCCACCCTCTTGTTCACTAATTAAACGGCCCGCAAAGTTCCCCGCCCAAGTCCCCGGGTTAACTCCAACACAACAAGAAGTGTTAGCAATAATACCCAAGCACTAATAATCAACATCCCTCCCCCCGTCGAATATATTAATCCCACCCCTCCTACATCTCCCCGGAAAACAGATAACTCAGCAAGCTCATCCCCCGGGACCCATGAAGACTCAAATCATCCCCCTCAAAATTTACTAGAAATGACTCCAACGCCTACTATGTAAATGATTATGTAAACCGCAACAGGTCGACTCCCCCAACTTTCAGGATAAGGTTCAGCAGCAAGAGCTGCTGAATAGGCAAACACGACCAGCATCCCCCCTAAGTAAATAAGAAATAGTACTAGTGACAAGAAGGAACCACCGTGATTAACTAGCACCCCACACCCCATGCCCGCTACCACCACTAAACCTAAGGCAGCAAAATAAGGAGAGGGGTTGGAAGCCACTGCAACTAACCCCAGTACCAACCCTAAAAGAAACAAAGACATGATATAAGTCATAACTCCTGCCAGGACTCTAACCAGGACCAATGGCTTGAAAAACCACCGTTGTTATTCAACTACAAGAACTTCTAATGGCAAGCCTTCGGAAAACCCACCCCTTACTAAAAACTGCAAACAACGCACTCGTCGATCTTCCTGCCCCCTCAAATATCTCAGTATGATGGAACTTTGGTTCCCTCCTGGGACTCTGTTTAATCACCCAAATCCTCACAGGACTCTTCTTAGCCATACATTATACCCCCGACATCGCAACAGCCTTTTCATCTGTCGCTCATATTTGTCGCGACGTAAACTACGGCTGGCTAATCCGTAATCTTCATGCCAACGGCGCATCATTCTTCTTTATCTGCATTTATATGCACATCGGGCGAGGCCTATACTACGGCTCCTACCTCTTTAAAGAAACATGAAATATCGGCGTCCTGCTTCTTTTGTTAGTAATAATAACGGCCTTTGTTGGATATGTGTTGCCCTGGGGGCAGATATCGTTCTGGGGCGCCACGGTCATTACTAACCTACTATCTGCAATTCCTTATGTTGGCAATGCCTTAGTACAATGAATTTGAGGGGGCTTCTCCGTAGACAACGCCACCCTCACTCGATTTTTCGCCTTTCATTTTCTTTTCCCATTCGTGATCGCAGGCGCTACCCTTATTCACCTTCTTTTTCTACATGAGACAGGCTCAAACAACCCCCTCGGCTTGAACTCCGACGCGGATAAAGTATCTTTTCACCCATATTTTTCCTATAAAGATCTTCTGGGCTTTGCCGTACTTCTCATTGCTCTTACAGCCCTTGCTCTCTTTTCCCCCAATCTGCTAGGGGATCCTGACAATTTTGCCCCCGCGAACCCGATAATTACCCCCCCACACATCAAGCCAGAGTGATATTTCTTGTTTGCCTACGCAATCCTACGCTCTATTCCAAATAAGCTAGGAGGGGTCTTGGCCTTGCTAGCCTCCATTCTAGTCCTTACGCTCGTGCCCATTTTACATACATCAAAACAACGAGGAATTACGTTCCGGCCCCTCTCCCAATTCCTTTTCTGAGCCCTGATCGCAGACGTCATCATCCTCACCTGAGTCGGCGGGATACCAGTCGAACACCCCTTTATCATCATCGGCCAAGTTGCATCTTTCCTGTACTTTTTCCTTTTCCTCTTCCTCGCCCCATTAGCAGGATGAATCGAAAACAAGGCCCTCGAATGAACCTGCAGTTGTAGCTCAGCGCCAGAGCGCCGGTCTTGTAAACCGGACGCCGGAGGTTAAAATCCTCCCCACTGCTCAAAGAAAGGAGATTTTAACTCCCACCCCTAGCCCCCAAAGCTAGGATTCTAAGTTAAACTATTCTTTGCCTACGTTTGCAGACACCGCAAGTGTATGCACCTTTGTAGGACAAATGCAAACACTTTAAGGTGTATGTAACTCTATCAGATGTATGTAGACACTTGCGGGTGTATACAAGAACTTGGGGGCTCTAAATACACGTATGTATTTACCCCATACATTTATATTAACCATATAAGGGGCATTCAAGGACATATATGTTTTATCAACATATCTAGGATTTCCCCATTCATATATCACCATTACACTAAGGGTTACATAAAGCATATAGAGCTTTATTTAACAATTAATTAAATCTTGGACAGGCGAAATTTAAGACCGAACACAATTACTCATAAGTTAAGTTATACCTTTACCCAACATCTCGCCATACCTCAATAATTTAATGTAGTAAGAGCCTACCATCAGTTGATTTCTGAATGATCACGGTTATTGAAGGTGAGGGACAACTATTGTGGGGGTCGCACACGGTGAATTATTCCTGGCATTTGGTTCCTACTTCAGGGCCATATATTGATATTATTCCTCGCACTTTCATCGACGCTTGCATAAGTTAATGGTGGAGTACATACTCCTCGTTACCCACCAAGCCGGGCGTTCTTTCCATCGGGCAAGGGGTTTTTTTTTTTATTTCCTTTCACCTGGCATTTCAGAGTGCACACGGGAATAACAGACAAGCGTGTACATTTTTCTTGGACCGAAGAAATAGTATGAGTGGTGGAAAGATTTTATACAAAGAACCACATATTAGGATATCATGTGCATAAGTTGTGATTGTTCCTCCTAACTTCCCTAAGAGCCCCCCCTTCTGGGAATTCTTACGGTTTCTTTGCGTAAACCCCCCCACCCCCTTTAACTCCTGAGATAGCTATCATTCCTGCAAACCCCCCGGAAACAGGAAAGCCTCTAGAAGCATTTTTTGGGGATTTAATTTGTATCTATTTACATTATAAAATAATGTGTAT